ACTTGAAAAAAAAATTATAAAGAGAACAAAAAAAGGTTTTCAAGTTATACCAATTTTAGAAGAAAGAACAAAATTATTTCAAAATTCATCAAAAGAAAAAAACTACTGGTTCATCAAAAACATTTTTTTTCGACAAAAAAAAATAAAGAAACTTTCAAAATCAAAAATAAATAAAAAAATTTTATCGGAATTTAGAAAAGTAGATGAATTAAATGAAAAAAAAAAAAAAAAAGATTCGATAATCAATAACAACCATCATATGGTTTCGAAATTGTCCACTCGAATTCGACCTATACCGTGTACAAATTATTCACTGATAGAAAAAAAAATTAAAGATCTTTCGTCTATAAGAAAGATAATTCTAAATCAAATAGAAAAAATTACAAAAGAAAAGAACAAAAAAAATCGAACTTCAGAAAAAACTATTAGTCTTAAAAAAAAAAAAAGAAGTTCTAATGTTAAAAAATTAAACTCATCAAACAAAATTTCATACATATTAAAAAAAAAAAATGCTCGATTATCACGTAAATTTTATTTTTTTATAAAAATTTTTATTGAAAATATATACATAGATATCTTTTTAAGTATCATTAATATTCCAAGGCTCAATGCACAGCTTTTTCTTGAATCAATAAAAAAGATTATTACTAAATACATTTCCAATAATGAATCAAATAAAAAAAAAATCGATAAACCAAATCAAAATAAATTTCACTTTATTTCGATTATAAAAAAGTCAAGAGATATCGCTGTTATTAATAAGAATTCAAAAATTTTTTTTGATATATCTTTCTTATCACAAGCCTATGTATTTTACAAACTATCACAAAGAAAAATTCTTAACTTATATAAATTAAGATCAATCTTTGAATACCATAACCTTTTTCTTAAGAATGAAATAAAAGATTATTTTAGAGACCAAGGATTATTTAATTCGAAATTAAAAGAAAAAAATTTGATAAATTCTTTTTCTTTAATGAATCAACGGAAAAACTGGTTAAGAAGTCATTATCAATATAAATATGATTTATCTCAGCTTAGATGGTCTAGATTAATGCCAGAAAAATGGCGAAATAGAATCTATCAATACCATATGGCTGAAAATAAAAAATTAAGCAAATGGAATTTAGATGAACAAGACCAATTAATTCATTACCTCAAAAAATTTGAGGTAAACTTATTTTCGACTCAACAGCAAAAGAATAATTTAAAAAAAAAAAAACACGCTAAATATAGTCTTTTATCATCTAAATCTATTAATTATGAAAAAAAGACGGACTTTTCTATTTATGAATCACCAACTAATAAAGAAACGATTCTTTATAATTCCAACACAAATAAAAGCAAATTATTTGACATCTTAGAAGGTATTCCTATGACTAATTATCTAGCGGAAAATTATATTCTCGATATCGAGAAAAGTCCAAACCGAAAATATTTTGATTGGCAACTTATACATTTTTGTCTTAGAAAGAGGGTCGATATTGAGTCCTGGATCGATACCGGAAGCAAAGATAAAAAAAACACTAAAACTCCAACTAATAAATATCAAATAATTGCTAAAATTGATAAGAAAAAAAATTCTTTTGTTCCAATTTACCAAGATCAAGAAATTAATGCATCTAAGCAACCCCCCTTTTTTTTTGATTGTATGGGAATGAATAAAGAAATACAAAATAGTCTCATATTGAATTTTGAAGTTTGGTTCTTTCGAAAATTTGTGATACTTTACAACACATATAAGAAAAAACCATGGACAATACCGATTCAATTTCTTCTTTTAAATTTTCATAGAAATAAAAATATTAGTAAAAATAATAAAATCAACGGGAATAAAAAAGGCGACCTTCTTATATCTATATCATCGAATAAAAACAAAATTATTGAATTAGAGAATCGAAATAATGAAGAAAAAGATATTGACGACGATTATATGGGATTAGATATGACAAAACATAGAAATAAAAAGCAAAACAAAAGTCATACAGAAGTAGAGCTTGATTTCTTCCTAAAAGAGTATTTATGTTTTCAATTAAGATGGAATGTTTCTTTAAATCAAAAAATAATTGATAATATCAAAACATATTGTTTCCTACTTAGACTGACAAATCCACGAGAAATTATTATATCGGCTATTCAAAGGAAAGAACTAAATCTGAATATTCTGATGGTTCATAAAGATGTAACTCTTACAGAATTGATGAAAAAGAGAATATTGATTATCGAACCTGTTCGTCTGTCGATAAAAACTGATGGACAATTTCTTTTGTATCAAATGGTGGGTATCTTATTAGTTCATAAGAACAAAGAACAAATTAATAAAAAATATAGAGAAAAATTCTATGTTGATAAAAATAAAAAGACTTTTACCGATGAAAGACATTCCAAGATAATTGGAAATAGAGAAAAAAATAATTATGATTTACTTGTTCCTGAAAATATTTTATCCCCTAAAGGTCGTAGAGAATTAAGAATTCTAATTTCTTTCAATTTTAAAAATAAAAACGATATTCATATAAATACAGAAATTTTCAATGGTAATAACATAAAAAAAGGGAGTCCCATTTTGGAGAAAACCAAACGTTTTTGGAGAGAAAAAAATAAATTAATTAAATCTAAATTTTTTCTTTGGCCCAATTTTCGATTAGAGGATTTAGCTTGTATGAATCGCTATTGGTTCGATACTAATAATGGCAGTCGGTTCAGTATGGTAAGAATATATATATATCCGCGGTTGAAATTTTAATAAGGGCGAATTTTTCATATATATTATATATATCATAGCTTATTTGGTATAGTATATGAAACAAAGAAGATAGCCGCCTTATTCTTTTATCCTCCATATTCCATTCGGGTACATAGAATTCAATAATCTATCAATTAGATCTAGAAATAGAAATGAATCAATGGAATTTTTTTTTTTTTTTACTTTTTTTAGTTAGAATTTTTTTATTCTTTGTAAGCGACGAAATAGACAACCCTTAAAATTTTTGATTGATTAATTCAAAATTCTGTCAAATAGAATTTTGAATTACTAAGAAAGTAAACTAACAAAGTAAAGATTTTTGTGTATACAAAATTAAGATGAACTGACATTATTTATTAATAGAATACATTTATTAATTTATTATTATTACTGATCAATAAAAAATATCTTAAACTTAAAACTAAAAAAAGGGGGGAGTCCCTGTTTTATGGTAAAAAATTCATTCATTTCAGTTATTTCACAAAAAGAAAAAGACGAAAACAAGGGATCCGCTGAATTTCAAATAGTAAGTTTCACAAATAAGATACGAAGACTTACTTCACATTTGGAATTGCATAGAAAAGACTATTTATCTCAGAGAGGTTTGCGGAAAATTTTAGGAAAACGCCAACGACTGTTGTCGTATTTAGAAAAAAAAAATAAAGTACGTTATAAAGAATTAATTAGTCGGTTGGATATTAGGAAGTTAAAAGGAAGTTAAAAACTCATTAATTTCTTAATTTGAAGAGTTTTGTTGAATTATTTGATTTATTAGATCTTGAGATGAACTTCTTTTTGTTTTCAGTAACTCGTGGAATGGATCGAGGAAACTCCTATGAATATACCAGCTAAACGAAAAGACCTTATGATAGTGAATATGGGTCCCCACCACCCATCGATGCACGGTGTTCTTCGACTCATCATTACTCTAGACGGTGAGGATGTTATTGATTGTGAACCAATATTAGGTTATTTACACAGAGGAATGGAAAAAATTGCAGAAAATCGAACAATTATACAGTATTTGCCCTATGTAACACGATGGGATTATTTGGCTACTATGTTCACAGAAGCAATAACAGTAAATGGTCCAGAACTGTTAGGAAATATTCAAGTGCCAAAAAGGGCTGGCTATATTAGAGTAATTATGTTGGAATTAAGTCGTATAGCTTCTCATTTGTTATGGCTTGGGCCTTTTATGGCAGATATTGGTACACAGACTCCTTTCTTCTATATTTTTAGAGAGAGAGAGTTAATATATGATTTATTTGAAGCTGCCACTGGTATGAGAATGATGCATAATTATTTTCGTATCGGGGGGGTAGGGGCTGATCTACCTCATGGTTGGATAGATAAATGTTTGGATTTTTGCGATTATTTTTTAACAGGAGTTGTTGAATATCAAAAACTTATTACACGAAATCCTATTTTTTTAGAACGAGTTGAAGGAGTAGGTATTGTTGGTGCGGAGGAAGCAATAAATTGGGGGTTATCGGGACCAATGTTACGAGCTTCCGGAGTACAATGGGATCTTCGTAAAGTTGATCATTATGAGTCTTACGACGAATTTGATTGGGAAGTCCAGTGGCAAAAAGAAGGAGATTCATTAGCTCGTTATTTAGTCCGAATTGGTGAAATGCTGGAATCTATAAAAATTATTCAACAGGCTCTTGAAGGAATTCCAGGGGGGCCCTATGAGAATTTAGAAACCCGACGCTTTGATAGAGAAAAGGATCCGGAATGGAACGATTTTGAATATCGATTCATTAGTAAAAAAACTTCTCCTACTTTTGAATTACCGAAACAAGAACTTTATGTCAGAGTGGAAGCCCCAAAAGGAGAATTGGGAATTTTTCTGATAGGGGATCAGAGCGGGTTTCCTTGGAGATGGAAAATTCGACCACCAGGTTTTATCAATTTGCAAATTCTTCCTGAATTAGTTAAAAGAATGAAATTGGCTGATATTATGACAATACTAGGTAGTATAGATATCATTATGGGAGAAGTTGATCGTTGAAATGATAATTGATACAACAGAAGTACAAGCTATCAATTCTTTTGCTAGCTTAGAATCCTTAAACGAAGTCTATGGAATTATATGGGAGTTTGTTCCTATTTTGACTCTTGTATTGGGAATCACACTAAGCATACTAGTAATTGTATGGTTAGAAAGAGAAATATCCGCAGGGATACAACAACGCATTGGACCCGAATATGGAGGTCCTTTAGGAGTTCTTCAAGCTCTAGCGGATGGGACAAAACTACTTTTCAAAGAGAATCTTTTTCCATCTAGAGGGGATACTCATTTATTCAGTATTGGACCATCTATAGCAGTTATATCAACTTTCTTAAGCTATTCAGTAATTCCTTTTGGCTATCACTTTGTTTTAACCGATCTAAATAGTGGGGTTTTTTTATGGATTGCCATTTCAAGTATTGCTCCCGTTGGACTTCTTATGTCAGGATATGGATCAAATAATAAATATTCCTTTTTAGGTGGTCTACGAGCTGCTGCTCAATCGATTAGTTATGAAATACCTTTAACTATTTGTATTTTAGCCATATCTCTACGTGCGACTCGTTGAAACAGAAATTTCTCGCTATTATTTTTAGGAAGAAAGTTAAATGAATTGAATAGATATCTTAATTTTTTATTCATCAATTTGGTTCATGAACTAAATTGGATAGTTATATGAGTGAAAAAAAAAAAAAACAACTTCGAAATTTGCAGTAAAAAAATTGAGACTCATTTCCTAGGTACAAGAATAAAAAGGAAAACAGAAATAAACATAAAAAAAGAAGATCATTTGCCCCGAAATTGGTTGATTAGTCATCCTAACTTGAAGCGGGCTCAAAAAATCAACTTTATGGAGTTTTCACTATTATTTTATTTATTTATAGGTATTCTCCATAGGTATTACCCTAATGCTAACAGGTGATTGAGCAAAAATGAGTGGATGGTTAGGAACACGAAGATACACAAAGATTAGTAATAGAGATTTTTAAAATTATCGAAAAAACTATTTCGACAAAAAGTATATTAATTGGGGCTTTAAGTTCGTAGAAATGATCAGGCAGTGCTCCCCATGATTCCAATTCAGAGTATGCTCCTACCCAACAATTAAAGAACTTACTATCCGGAACGAAATAATCCTTTCCTTTTTTTTAACCCCCTTGTCGTTTCGTTTTTTCAGAAAGAAGAATAAGAACGAAAAAAAAAGAATCGAATTACAATAATTACAATAGAAAAAAAAAAAATAAATAAATAAAAAAATCCATTTTTTTATTCTTTTCTCCTATCTGGATATTCATAGATATAGAATTCGTGTCATAATTCGGGTCTCGTAATAGAAAATGATAGGTTGAAATATCTATTTGGTATTTTAACAATGAATTTTACAAAGAGTATTTTATTGAAGGATTAAAGTTATTACTCAAGAAAGAAAAATTTTAATTATTAAAGGTAAAGGATGAGATCAATTCCGAAGTAATTTTGTATTTTTAGTATTCTAACAGATAGAATTTCATTGCTCGAATTTTGGAACGTCGATAGATTTTATCTTATTTTGATACGCTCTATTCTACAAATATATCAAAATAAATAATACAATTGATCTGTTTCTTAAATTTATTTTTGGACTTCGAGGAGCCGTATGAGGTAAGAATCTCATGTACGGTTCTGGAATAGCGATGAGAACAGTGATGTTATCACCGACTATGATTATCTAACAGTTCAAGTACAGTTGATATAGTTGAGGCACAAGCAAAATCTGGTTTTTGGGGGTGGAATTTGTGGCGTCAACCGATAGGATTTTTTATTTTTTTTATTTCTTCTCTAGCAGAATGTGAAAGATTACCTTTTGATTTGCCAGAAGCAGAAGAAGAATTAGTAGCAGGTTATCAAACGGAATATTCGGGTATTAAATTTGGTTTATTTTATATTGCTTCCTATTTAAACTTATTAGTTTCTTCATTATTTGTAACAGTTCTTTACTTGGGCGGTTGGAATATCTGTATTCCGTATATATTTGTTCATGAGTTTTTTGAAATAAATAACATAAGCGGAGTCGTTGGACCAACAATTGGTATCTTTATTACATTGGTTAAAACTTATTTGTTCTTGTTCATTCCTATCACAACAAGATGGACTTTACCTAGACTACGAATGGACCAACTTTTAAATCTTGGATGGAAATTTCTTTTACCAATTTCCCTCGGTAATCTATTATTAACAACCTCTTTCCAACTCCTTTCACTATAAAAAAAAAAAAAATTAGAAAAATTCTAATATTAAATTTAATAATAATAAAGAAAACTATAAGAAAAGAATATTATGATTTGTCTTCAACTCAAACAAGAGAAAAAAAAAATCAAATTATTCATAAAAATTTACGCTATGTTTCCCATGGTAACTGGGTTCATGAATTATGGGCAACAAACCATACGAGCCACAAGGTACATTGGTCAAAGTTTCATGATTACCTTATCCCATGCAAATCGTTTACCTGTAACTATTCAATATCCTTATGAAAAATTAATCACATCGGAGCGTTTCCGCGGTCGAATCCATTTCGAATTTGATAAATGCATTGCTTGTGAAGTATGTGTTCGTGTATGTCCTATAGATCTGCCTGTTGTTGATTGGAAATTGGAAACTGACATTCGAAAGAAACGGTTGCTTAATTACAGTATTGATTTTGGAATCTGTATATTTTGCGGCAACTGTGTTGAGTATTGTCCAACAAATTGTTTATCAATGACGGAAGAATATGAGCTTTCTACTTATGATCGTCATGAATTGAATTATAATCAAATTGCTTTGGGTCGTTTACCAATATCAGTAGTTGACGATTATACGATTCGAACAATTTTAAATTCAACTAAAAAAAAAAAATAGATAAACCACTTTGATTGATTTAAAAATACAATTATTAAACTAAAAAAAAGTTCCGTTTTGATCTAAAAGTATGGAAGGGGTTTTCTTTCATTTTCTTAGTCAATGACTACAAAAATTCTAAATTCCAACTATTGATTTGATTGATGAGAAAATTGCATCGAAATTTAATTTGGATTGACAATCTATTAAGATATCTATAATTCTATCCAAAATTCTTTCGAGAATAAAATTTGAATGCCTTTTCTTTTTCAAGAAATTCAAGAAAGAATGAAATTAGTTCAATAGTTGTAAATATAGTAATTATTTAGACCCCCTCGAATTTTAAATTAAGAAACCTATAATAATAATTATAATAATAAAATAAAAAATAATCAAAATATAAAATATAAAAAAGTTTTTCCTGGTCAAGTCAATAGTCAATAAGGTCATGAAAAAACAATTCAATTTTTTATTTCTTATTTTACGTGCAATGGATTCACCTGGACTAATACATGATTTTCTTTTAGTCTTTCTGGGATTAGGTCTTATATTAGGAGGTTTAGGGGTAGTATTATTTACCAACCCAATTTATTCTGCGTTTTCATTAGGATTCGTTCTTGTTTGTATATCTTTAGTTTATATTTTATCAAACTCTCATTTTGTAGCTGCTGCACAGCTCCTTATTTATGTGGGAGCTATAAATGTTTTAATTATATTTGCCGTAATGTTCATGAATGGTTCAGAATATTACAAAGATTTGAATCTTTGGACTGTTGGAAATGGGGTTACTTCCTTAATTTGTACAAGTATTTTTGTTTCACTAATTACTATTATTCCCGATACGTCATGGTACGGAATTATTTGGACTACAACAAAAAATCAGATTATAGAACAAGATTTGATAAGTAATGGTCAACAAATTGGAATTCATTTATCAACAGATTTTTTTCTTACATTTGAATTCATTTCAATAATTCTTTTAGTTGCTTTGATAGGTGCGATTGCTGTGGTTCGTCAGTATTAAATTTTTCGAATTAATAATCGAAATCAAAATTAAAACTGTTTTCTATGTTATCACATCTCTTTTCCTTCAATTTTATTTAAAGATTATTTATTTTTATTTAAAGATTATTTATAAAGATTATTTATGTATAAATGTATAAATTATTTTATTTGATCTATTATCCATATATTTATTTGTTCAGTACTTATAATATTCTTAATTCGAGTCAATCTCAGGTGGAATTGTTGTTCATATTGAAATAAATCGAAATTGAAAAATTGATAAGGAGTTGGTCAATGATGCTCGAGCATGTACTTATTTTGAGTGCCTTTTTATTTTCTATCGGTATCTATGGATTAATCACGAGTCGAAATATGGTTAGAGCCCTTATGTGTCTTGAACTTATACTGAATGCTGTTAATATAAATTTCGTAACATTTTCTGATTTTTTTGATAGTCGCCAACTAAAAGGAAATATTTTTTCAATTTTTGTTATAGCTATCGCAGCCGCTGAAGCAGCTATTGGACTGGCTATTGTTTCGTCAATTTATCGTAACAGAAAATCCACCTGTATCAATCAATCGAATTTGTTGAATAAGTAGTATTAATTGTTATAGAATATAATTTTCATATTTATTAATTTGAGTTGGTATGTATGATATCTAAGTTGTCTGATCATGCTTGTGAAAACGTAAGAAATTAAAATATCTTGGCTCTATCTCAGAAGTTGATCCAGAATTGATAAAATTTCTGGTAAATCATTGATTCGTCTGGTTATGCTGATTCATTTAGAAATTTACTAGATTGAAATTTTATGACGTTAAAAAAATTTTTAATCCAATGTCCCATTCAGTAAAAATTTATGATACATGTATAGGGTGTACTCAATGTGTCCGAGCCTGTCCCACGGATGTATTAGAAATGATACCTTGGGATGGGTGTAAATCCAAGCAAATTGCTTCCGCTCCAAGAACAGAGGATTGTGTCGGTTGTAAAAGATGTGAATCCGCTTGTCCAACAGATTTCTTGAGTGTTCGAGTTTATTTATGGCATGAAACAACTCGAAGCATGGGTCTAGCTTATTGATAGTTTCCAGAAAACCCCACTTGAATACATTTGATTTTTTGTTTACCGACAAAAACCCGTACTCGAAAAAATATTTTCTAGGACGGGTTTTTCCAGTCTAAGCGTATCTTGTCTTTACCACGAATTATTTTCCTTGGTTAACAATATTTGTAGTTTTACCGATAGCGGCGGGTTTATTAATTTTCTTTTTCCCTCATAGAGGAAATAAGGTAATTAGGTGGTATACTTTATATATATGTATAGTAGAGCTCCTTTTAATAACTTATGCGTTCTCTTATTATTTTCAATTTGAGGACCCATTAATCCAATTAGCAGAAGATTATAAATGGATCCCGTTTTTTGATTTGTACTGGAGATTGGGAATAGATGGATTTTCTTTAGGACCTATTTTACTGACAGGATTTATCACCACTTTAGCGACTTTAGCGGCTTGGCCGATTACTCGGGATTCCCGATTATTCAATTTTCTGATGTTGGCAATGTATAGTGCTCAAATAGGATTATTTTCATCTCAAGATCTTTTACTTTTTTTTATCATGTGGGAGTTAGAATTACTTCCCGTCTATCTACTTCTTTCCATGTGGGGGGGAAAGAAACGTCTGTATTCAGCTACAAAGTTTATTTTGTATACTGCAGGCGGTTCGGTTTTTTTATTAATGGGAACTTTAGGTATCGCTTTATATGGTTCTAATGAACCAACATTTAATTTTGAAACATCAGCCAATCAATCATATCCTGTGGGACTAGAAATATTTTTCTATATTGGATTTCTTATTGCTTTTGCTGTCAAATCACCGATTATACCCTTACATACATGGTTACCAGACACTCATGGGGAAGCACATTACAGTACTTGTATGCTTCTAGCCGGAATCCTATTAAAAATGGGGGCGTATGGATTGATTCGAATCAATATGGAATTATTACCTCATGCTCATTCTATCTTCTCCCCCTGGTTGATAATAATAGGCGTAATGCAAATAATCTATGCAGCTTCAACATCTCCTGGTCAACGAAATTTAAAAAAAAGAATAGCCTATTCTTCTGTATCTCATATGGGTTTCATAATTATAGGAATTTGCTCTATAAGTGATATGGGACTCAATGGAGCTATTTTACAAATTCTATCCCATGGATTTATTGGTGCTGCACTCTTTTTCTTGGCAGGAACTGGTTATGATAGAATACGTCGTCTTTATCTTGACGAAATGGGCGGAATGGCTCCCTTAATGCCAAAACTATTCACGACCTTCAATATTTTATCACTAGCTTCCCTTGCATTACCGGGCATGAGTGGTTTTTTTGCGGAATTGATAGTCTTTTTTGGACTAATTAGTGGCCAAAAATACCTTTTAACGACAAAAATATTAATTACTATCGTAATGGCAGTTGTAATGATATTAACTCCTATTTATTTATTATCTATGTTACGACAGATGTTCTATGGATACAAACTGTTTAATGCTCCAAACTCTTATTTTTTTGATTCTGGACCTAGGGAATTATTTGTTTCGATCTCTATCCTTCTGCCTGTAATAAGTATTGGTATTTATCCGGATTTCGTTTTCTCATTATCAATTGACAGAGTCGAAGCTATTCTATCTAATTATTTTTATAGATAGTTTTTCTAAAAATAAAAAATCATAGGATTTTTTATTTTCAAAAATTAAAAATTCTTAGGTTACACAATGAAAAAACTTCTTTTTTACTCTCTTAAATCTTGAATTTTAATTAACAAAAAATGAATTCTAAGCAAAAATTTTTGGCATTTGTGAGAACTTTTTGAATTACCATACTAGTTGATTCAAAAAGTTCTCAACAGCTTACCTGAAGTTTTTTGTCTCTATATTTTGATGTCCTAGAGAGTTGCATTCGTCAGACTCTTTCTTCAAGTGGTAATTGTTAATGTAAATGAACCATAACTATGTAGTCCTATTCCTAATAAATTAACTCCAAAATAGCATATCCAAATTATAAGAAAACCGCTAGAAGCGACAATTGCCGAATTTAAACCCTCAAAATTTTTATTTGTTCGAGTATGAAAAAAAATCGCGAATATGGTCCATGTAATAAACGCCCAAGTTTCCTTTGGGTCCCAATTCCAATATGATCCCCATGCTTCATTAGCCCAGACTGCTCCCGAAAGAATACCTATAGTTAAAAAAAAAAATCCTATACTTATAATCCGATAACTCCAGTCATCTAATTGTTGAATCAATTGAAACCTATAATAATTCTTAGACGAAAGAAGGGAAATATTTCTTAAAACATTTTTTCGGTTCGTTATATATTGTATCTCATTAAAGTAAAATGAATCGGGTAATAAATTATTGCTTTTATCAAAAATTCTTATGATTTTTTGAAATCTGATGACTAGAAATGCTACTGATAATAATGATCCACACAAAAGAGCTGCATAGCCCAATATCATCATACTTACGTGCATCATTAACCACTGGGATTGAAGAGCGGGCACTAACATTTCTGATTGATGCATGCCTTTTAAAAGACCTGAAGTGGCAAACCCTTGAGTAAAAAGAGTACTTGGCGCGGTTATTGCGCTTAAAAAATTTTTATATTTTTTAAAATACGGAACTATATGAATAGCAGAAAATGCCCATGAAAGAAAGATTAATGATTCATATAAATCACTTAATGGTAAATGTCCACCAAAAAACCAACGAGTAACTAATAATCCTGTTATACAGAAAACAGTAGTTATCATGCCCTTTTCTGACGAATCATAGAGTTCTACGAATTCATCGACCAATAAGGTTATCAAATGAATTGTAATTACAATTGACACGACTGAAAAAGATATATGAGTTAATATATGCTCTAAAGCCGAAACTATCATAAAGTAAAAAAAAAAAAAAAAAAGTTATGGGGGTTCCTCTTTTCGTATATATAATTGAAATTAGGAAGTAAAGTCATTATAGGATATATTGTATTGTTTTGAAAATTACAGGATCTAATACCGCTACTCGGACTCGAACCGAGATGCTCTAGCACTGCTTCCTAAGAGCAGCGTGTCTACCAATTTCACCATAGCGGCTTGCTTGAAATTATAATAATCAATTTTTATTTAATCGTCGAGCTTTGAGGCAATACTTTAATTTTTACGAAATATTCAAATTCATGACGAAATTTTTATTTAAGAATAAAAACAAATCAAATTTTATGAAATCCAATTTAAATATTTATTACATTCAATAGATTTATCGAAATATTTTATTGCTTAGTTTTTTATTGTGGAAAGAGTTTGATTTAGGATTTCGAAACATCATTAGATATTCTATCATATAACAACAAAATTTCTAGTTCTGCTACGTACTTAAAAAAAAAATTGTCTTTACTTTATCCGAAAGCTTCTTTTTTTTTAATAGATTTTTACTATTCGCTTCCTTAATCTATATATTAAATCTGAAAATTATACTCTTTTCATCAAAAAAGCCTATCCGACTTATTTCTATCTTTTTTCATCATATTAAATATATATAAAAATACATCAATAAAGTTTAAGAATCTAAATTTTTTTTATCCTGAAATTGTTAGTTAGCCTAATATTTTAAAATTATATTAAAAAACCTTTAACTTTTTTTCGTATAATTTGTCAAACTCAACGAAAAAGTATATCTAATTCAAATTTAATTTGAAAATACAAATGAGACTATTAATTAATTTGTTAAAAAAAAAAAAATTTTAATAATTCTTTACTTTATACCTATGGAAAATATAAAAGAAAAGTGTCAAATATAACAGTCTTTTTTCGAAACATAATGAAAAAAATAACTCCGTTTCAAAAGGTACTAGTTAATGGTTGTGAAATGGTTCTGAATAAATAAACAAATAAAATAATTATTTTATTGAATCCAGTAAGGATCTGCTAACATTATTCGTGCTTCTGTTAAAATTAGCTTTTTTTATTATTACTATCAAAATTTAATAAACCACTTTTTTTATAATTCTTTAACCTTTCTCTATGTAGATAAAAATTTTAAATTAAAAATTAAAAATTTTAAGTAATTTTTTGAATAATAATGGCTTTCTAGTTAGTTAGAATAAGTATTTTTTTATATTTGAGGAATTCGAACTTTTTGATTTTATTTTAATATGTGAATTTTCTTTTTTTAATTGATAATAATTAAATAATTAAAAATAGAAATATAAAATTGGATTTAATTTTTATATACTTTGTTTTTTTTTTTTTTATTTTTCATTTATTTTCTTTATTGACTGATTTAAAATAAAAAGATATAAGAGCTGATAAATCAGAAACACGAAATAATTAATTAGTAATTAAAAAAGTTTTTGTTATGGAACATATATATCAATATTCATGTATCATACCTTTCCTTACATTCCCAGTACCTATGTTAATAGGAACAGGACTTCTCCTTTTTCCGGTGACAACAAAAAAACTTCGTCGTATGTGGGCTTTTCCAAGTGTTTTATTGTTAAGTATAGTTATGATTTTTTCACTCGATCTGTCTATTCAGCAAATAAATAGCAGTTTTATTTATCAACATATATGGTCATGGACCATCAATAATGATTTTTCTTTAGAGTTCGGACACTTGATTGACCCACTTACTTCTATTTTGTTAATATTAATTACTACAGTTGGAATTATGGTTCTTTTTTATAGTGATAATTATATGTCTCATGATCAAAGCTATTTGAGATTTTTTGCTTATATGAGTTTTTTCAATACTTCAATGTTGGGATTAGTTACTAGTTCGAATTTGATACAAATTTATATTTTTTGGGAATTAGTTGGAATGTGTTCTTATCTTTTAATAGGTTTTTGGTTCACACGACCTAGTGCATCGAATGCTTGTCAAAAAGCATTTGTAACTAATCGTGTAGGGGATTTTGGTTTATTATTAGGAATTATTGGTCTTTATTGGATAACGGGCAGTTTCGAATTTCGAGATTTGTTCAAAATAGTCACTAACTTGATTTCTAATAATCAAGTTAATCTTGTATTCGTTACTTTGTGTACCTTTTTCTTATTTTCCGGTGCAATTGCTAAATCAGCACAATTTCCTCTTCATGTATGGTTGCCCGATGCCATGGAAGGCCCTACTCCGATTTCGGCTCTGATACATGCTGCTACTATGGTAGCGGCGGGAATTTTTCTTGTAGCTCGACTTTTTACTCTTTTCCTAGTCATACCTTACATAATGAATTTAATAGCTTTGATAGGCATAATCACAGTCTTTTTAGGAGCTACTTTAGTTCTTGCTCAAAAAGATATTAAGAGAGGTTTAGCTTATTCTACAATGT